TGTTCGCTCAAGAAAAGCTCCAGAAGATGTTAATCGTAAATAAGAAGATTGTTTACGAAGAAAAACTAATACAAATTCGCATTCAGATACATAAGAATTATATGGGAACCGAAATAGTCTTTTATTTTCTTTTGAAAAAAAAATAGAATTATTCGGAGTAATAAGACTATTCCAATTATGATATTCGTGAAGAAAGAATCGCAATAAATGTAAAGAAGGAACATCTTGGATCCAGCATTGAAGGATTTGAACCAAGATTTTCAGATGGATGGGATAAGGTATTAGTATATCTGACACATAATTTAAATGCGATAATTTGTCCTCCAAAAAGGGAAATATTGAATGAATAGATCGTAAATTCAAATTCTGAGATTTTGGTATTTTTTTTTCTTCGGGGGAAGATACTAATCGCAGCAAGAATGGAATTTCCACAATGACTGCAAAACCTTCCAATATCATCTGAGAATAAAAATGAAAATCAAAATAATTGTTGTGCCCAACGAATCGATTTTGGTTAGAATCATTAACCGAATAAATCAAATAATTCTGTTGATACATTCGAATAATTGAACGTTTCACAAGTACTGAACTAGATTTATTGTCATAACCAAAAATTTCCGTGGATTCGTAAAAAATCGAACCATTTAAACCACGATCATGAGCAAATGTGTAAATATACTCCTTAAAGAGAAGCGGATATAGAAAGTGTTGTTGCCGAGATCTATCTTTTTCTAAATATCCTTGCAATTCTTCCATTTACATTTCTACTTGAACCAGAGACAGGACCCATTTCATTTTTTGGGTTATCAAATGATACATAGTGCAATATGGTCAGAACAGGGTATATATTATGTATATAATTACAGTAAGAAAAAAATATATATCCCACAAACAAAGGAAACAGGGGAGTCCAATCAACAGATCTTTTTCCTCTCCTTTTCTATCCAATTGGTTTATGTTCGTTATAATTACAAAAGGGTAAAAAATCCTTTATTTTTGCAACTCGATCGCTCTTTTGACTTTGGAATAAATTCTCTTTATCAGTATACTGTTTCTTCTACACATCCGTCTCCAATCCATAATAAAGAATAATTAGGATTCATAAAAAAAAAAAGAAAGAAAATCAATGGTCCACTCACAAAAGAACCCACCCTTTCCCGCATCAGGCACTAATCTATCTTTAACGTCTAATTAGATCGGGTAATCATTCAAATTAAGAACAAAAGCTCGTTGCTTTTTATTTCACCAGAATTAGAGCCATAGGGCTCTATCCATTTATTCACTAGACCCAACTGTAAATGTGAATTTTTTTTTCACTTCCAAAAAGAAAAAAAATTTGTAACGATCCGGTAAGGATAAACTCAAAGTTCTACTTTAATTAAATAATAAATTAAACAAACTTTAATTAAATAATAAATTAAACAATAAATTAAATAATAAATTAAATAATTAAATAATAAAATAATAAATTAAATAATTAAATAATAAAAATAATAATAATATTTTATTACGACATGCTGTTTTTTCCATTCATTACCTTTGAGGATCAGTCGTGGTCTTATAGACTCTACCAATAGTCTGGACGAATCTCTTGCTTCATCCAAATGTGTAAAAGATCATAGTCGCACTTAAAAGCCGAGTACTCTACCGTTGAGTTAGCAACCCGAATAAAATAAATAGGATATGTAAATACGGTCAAAATAAAAAAATCAATTGAATTGCACTGCACGACCCCGTCAAAACATTGAACTAGAACAAATCGAAAAGAAAGATTTGTTGATCAATTAAAAACACCAAAATACCAAAATGGACAGATCAGATTAAACAACAACAGATTCCCAATAGAGATGTCAAAATTGTGACAAACCACCATTTTATTTATCAATTTTCTTTTTCGTTAAGAAAATACATCTTGTATGCCAGTAAATCCGGTAGGGCAAACCCATCATTTGACTGAAGTGAAGGAAAGAAAAAACCAATATGGGGTGGAGATAAACGGATCTATTTATCTACGATCGAATTATATTTCTTCGATGCACCATTGTCAATATGAATCCAATGTTAAGAAAACAAATTTAAGTAAATCAAATAAGGACTTGTGTTGGATTGGCACAACATAAACATAAATAATAAATTTGGATGAAAAAAAAATACGAAAGAGGTAAAGTAAAGAAAAAATCTCGGGTTTATTCAATCAATAGAGGTACAATAAGCAAGATTAACCCCTTGTTTGTTGGTGGATTCCCGCAACAAACAAGAAAAAAAGTAAATTAAGTATGAATACAGCAAGAAAAAGGCAAATTGTGTGTAAATAATTACACAAAGATAGATACTAGTTACCCCCCCCCCTTTTTTTTATTTATTAATTTTGTTTTTTTCCTTTAATTAACTCGAATCGAAGTTCTTTCTTGAAATAATTCTGCCTTCCTTAAAATATCACAAACAGTTCCCGTAGGTTGAGCACCTTTTTCAAGGAAATATAGAATAACAGGAACATTTAAATAAGTTTGATTCTTTATCGGATCGTAAAAACCTACTTTTCTAAGATCTCTTCCTTCTCTTCGGGATCGAACATCAATTGCAACGATTCGGTAGATGGCTCATTGGAATAGATGTAAATAAACAATGCCCCCCCTAGAAACGTATGGGAGGTTTTCTCCTCATACGGCTCGAGAAAAAAGGATTCTAAATTTCTGTATATGTATATAATGGCAAATAGATCCATAAAATCATGAATTAGACTATGATTTGAGTCGTTTTTTTATTCTTCCTTACAGAAAAAAAGAAATCTCATTCGTACTCATAACTCAAGTTGGGTAATTCTGACAGAGTTCGAAGGGAAACCCTTAGACATTTATTGAGCCGTCTCTAACCTCTTTTGTTTGTCTCATCTCGAATCTATTTTTATTCCTCATTCTGATTCAATTGTTGAGACAATTGAAAATAGTGTTTACTTGTTCCGGAATCCTTTATCTTTGCTTTGTGAAATCGTTGGGTTTAGACATTACTTCGGTGATCCTTACTCCTTTCAAAAGAGCAGCAACATACCTTTTTGTTTTTTGTTATTTTTTTCTATAATACTATAGAAATAGAATATGAACGGTGGATTCCCTTGTGATACACTTTTGATCGAAATAGTTTTACCAATTCTGAAAAATTTTACTTTTGATTTTTCAAACTTCTTTGATTTTTCGATTTTTTTAACCTTTCGATTTATATATTGAGGATATACTTACAAAGTTGGTCTAACTTATTAATAGTTACTAACCCTAGATTCTTCCCCCTGATAAACGAATCAATCCTTTCTGCTCGAGCTCCATCATGTACTATTTACTTACAACCTAACACAAATTAGGTTCCTAACAGAGCAGAACAAACTATGTCGAGCTAAGAACATCTTCATTCCTATAGAAAATGGTGGATGTAAGAATCCACAGCCGATCATGTCCTTCAAGTCGCACGTTGCTTTCTACCACATCGTTTCAAACGAAGTTTTACCATAACATTCCTCTAATTTTATTTCAAACCGGTATGTAATTGATTCAATATGGAATCATGAATAGTCATTGGCTCAACCGGTGTGTGTATACCGGTATATAATAGTACATACTTTCTATCTATCTATCTATGGATAGATAAGTATTTATCCGGGGAAGGCTCGGCAAGGATCCAATTTATTTAACTCTATATTCTATCATATGAATGAAACATATTTCTAAAAAAGACGAATAAATAAGTTTGCTTAAGACTTATTTACATCTTAAAAAGATTGTTCGGGACGATCAATCATGAAGGATCCATTTTTCTCGAACAAATAAACTATAAACCTCAAAAGAAGAACCTTTAATATTAATAGATTTGCAATCCCGGAACAAAATCAATTATTAATAAAACTTTTTTATTTTATACAATACAGATTTTGTTTTACTTCAGGTTCAAGAATTTTTCTTTTCCATCAATTCCATAAAGTCAAGTAGATGCAATATACGAATTTCCCCCCAATCGCTACATTACATTGATTTACAATTATTCATTTGAACCGGATAAGATATAAGATGAACCAGATAAAATACAAAAAAATGGGGTCCAGATCGTTTTTACTATTTTTTTCCCACACCAGTTTTAGAAGTTTTAAGACCAGTGATGAAATTAGTACCAAAAACTCCCTACTCTTTAGTCTCCACATAGACTGTGGAATTGGGATACCCCATTTATTTTTTTTAGGCTTTTTACCCTTGGTAAGGGAATAAAGAGGCCTTTCTTTCATTCACATTTCGATTCAGAATGCTTCATGTGAGAATTGACATTTCATAGATATGGGACATAAAGTTTCCAAAAGTAACTAACTTTAAAATGAATATTGAGTAGTACGAACATATCCTGAATGTGAATGATAAACCCAGAATTTCTTTTTTGAATTAAAAAAAAAGATATTTATTTCCACCCACATTTGACACTTGATTACGTTTGTGAGAAACCAAATGAAAGAAAAAATATGATTCTAAGAATGATTCTTAGAATTCAGAACAAAAGATTGTTCTCGTTAACAATTTTATGTTTCATGTGGGATACAATGTGATCCCATCTTTCGTTTCTGATGGAAACGATCTGGGACGGAAGGATTCGAACCTCCGAGTAACGGGACCAAAACCCGCTGCCTTACCGCTTGGCCACGCCCCATTTCGAATTTCTATTCGACACTAATAAACATTAATATTGGTATTGGTTATTCGTCAATTCCAACCCAATAAATACATTGGGGATATATTGTTGCTAGGATTCAACACATGTAGATATAGAATCAAAAAAATTCATTGATCATTACATGGAATTCAGTTAAGATATTGTATGAAAATGGAATTCCTTGTATTCTCATTTGAGAATGGAAGGAAAGATTTTTTTTTTATTTTGGAGAGTTCGAAAAAAAGAAAGATTTTTTGACTTGTCTTTTTTTTCCCTTATAAAAAAAAACTCAATCAGAATAAAATTTTCTAATCTACAAGAACGAAATTTTGTTATGCTTAATATCTTTAGTTTAATCTGCATCTGTCTTAATTCTATCTTTTATTCGAGTAGTTTTTTCTTCGCCAAATTGCCCGAAGCTTATGCCTTTTTAAATCCAATCGTCGATGTTATGCCTGTCATACCTGTACTTTTTTTTCTCTTAGCCTTTGTTTGGCAAGCTGCTGTAAGTTTTCGATGATTTAATACTCTGCTAAATTCATGATTTATTCGATAAATAAAAATTCGAAAAATTGATAAGACCAGATAAGTCTTACATTATGAACCCTCGATTCAAAAATCGAAATTCTTGTATATTGAATAACCGCGGCGATGAATTTTGATCAACTTATTTCCTCGTTCTGACCTTACAGTGAGCAAAGACTTTATTAGGTTGCCTACAATACCTAATTATTCATATGACAAGAAATTTTTGATAACGAAGGAATCAAAATCTTATTCCAAAGAAATTCGTGAAAATGACTTTCTTTTCAAAAAACACTTCATTTTTTGGGGTGTGTCATGTCAAAACAAAATAGTGTATGTGGTAAAAAATAAGTAACCTATTCCCTTTTTCAAAAAAAAGATCTTGGAGATTGTGTAATGCTTACTCTCAAACTATTCGTTTATACAGTAGTGATATTCTTTATTTCTCTCTTCATCTTCGGATTTTTATCTAATGATCCAGGGCGTAATCCTGGACGTGAGGAATAAAAAAAAGATATTTTTAGTTTTTCCTGCTTTTTCTAAATTTTTTTTCTTATGATTTTATCTATTCCATACATTTACCTATGATAAAATCAAGGGATCGAAATTCCTTCGAATTCGAAAGTCTCAAGTAATAAGAAGAAGCGGAGAGAGAGGGATTCGAACCCTCGGTACGAATAACTCGTACAACGGATTAGCAATCCGCCGCTTTAGTCCACTCAGCCATCTCTCCCCATCCCCATTTAAAAATGGAAAATTTTTTATGTGATGTGACACGTGAAGTAAAGATATATAAAAATATAAAATAGATAAATAAAAAAGTAAAACAATTATATAACATATATAAATAAACATAATAATATAACTTATAAGTTATATTATTATAAACTTATAAAGATATATAAAAAGAACAATAAAGTAATATATATCTATATAGGATAAAAAAAATATATATATATATAAGAAGAAATTTGATCAGGAATTCAATTTAGATAATGATTCGAAACGGATATCCCCAATAGAAAAATACCCTACTTCTTTTATTTTGTACGAAAGGTTTATTCCCCCGGCTTGGTTTAAGTACTGGCCGGGCCAGGCCAGTATTTCCATAGATTAAATGATTTAATAATGATTTGATATCAATCAAAAATACTTGTTGAAGTGTCATTTCTTATTATTAATACTTAATATTATATTAAGTATTAATCTTAATATTATTACTGAATATTATTAATATTAAATTAATATATTTTTTTTTATTTTCTTTTTATCAATTTATTACTTTTTGGAAAAAGAAACTGGAATAATAAATATATAAATATATATACATATATATTTATATATTTATTATGTACATATATGCACATATATTAAACAATAAAAAGTATTAAAATGAAAAATAAAAAAAAAATATCAAATATTAAACACACATATTTATAAACGTAGTTATAATATAACTCATTTATTTGTTCAAGAGACAAGCTTTATTTGAACAATTGAGATCCAATTGACCCGAATTCTTAATTCATAAGTAAGATCTGGCAGTTGAAAGAGAAGTTGAAAAAAAAGAAACCCCATGTATGCAGATTTCATCCTTTTTATGATCCAGCTTCAATGATTCTTTCAGACCGGGACTGTCAGTAATGACTTCGTATCAAACGAAAAGAAAAGTATAATATAACTAACACTTTTTTTATGTTATTTAAGTAAGCTTTCTGCTCTTCGCCTATTTAAGTCCCCGGCGGGACGAAGCGTCAACGCTAAAATTTTCATGATTCTGATGCTATCTTGATTGCGCCTCACTCTTTTGTTCGACAAATGGTCCATTCATATACAATAATAAATATATAGCGGGTATAGTTTAGTGGTAAAAGTGTGATTCGTTCTATCAAAAACTTAAATAGTTAAGGGGTCTTTCAGTTTTTTTCATATTCCGATCAAAAACTTTATTTCTTAAAAAGGTTTAATCCTTTACCTCTCAATAGTATATTTGAGGAAGAATATACATTCTCACGATTTGTATCCAAAGGCCAATTAGAAATTGAATAAAAAAGATTGGATTATGGATATGGAGTCGCGAAGCATAATTTTTTTGGATTGGATTAACTCTTCCAATTGAATGAGTATGAATAAAGGATCTATGGATGAAGATACAAAAGTTTATTTCCAATCGTAACTAGATCTTCCATTTTTTTTTGTAAAAGGGAAATTGAAGCCAAATAGCTATAAAACGATGGTTTTGGTTTACTAGAACCATCAGCATATTGTTTCAGCTCGGTGGAAACCAAATTC